ACATCAAAAAAAGAAATGGATCAACGAAAAAAAGGGCGGGGACTTGATTAATAAGTAGTGTCAATACCATGGAATAAGGTTTGATCCCATGATATGGGAATTCTGTCAATTCCAATAGAAATCGAAACGATTGGGATTTTTTTGGAGATTGGATGCAGTTACTAATTCACGATCTGGCATGTACAGAATGAAAACTTCATTCTCGAGTCTACGATCATTTTGTTGATGAAGGCGTTTTTTTCTTCTCTTCGATGGTTTTATTTTCCCAGAATGTATCCTCATTTTTGGCCTCATTCTTCTCGATTCAACCTCTGATAAAATGATAAAAAGAGCAGCACCCTGGTTCTATTTCATCTCTTCAAAACATTTAGTCATGAGTGAGCGCCATTCGGTCTTATACATACGGAATCAAAAATAAAAAAAAAAAGAATCATAATGACTAGACGAAACCAAGCAAAGAGAGCCCCTCACGTAAAAGAAGATGATCTACTTAAGATCGAACAATTCCATCGAATGGAATGAGATAGGCGCAGCACCACAGGCCTGCTTTTTACATCTCTCATTCACCACCCTATTCACCACTCTTCTTTGGTTTGGGCATCATCTATATTGCGAGAAATCGGTTTGAGTCCATCTTTTGATTCAAATCGAAGCAATTGGATGTCTTACTCGGGTATATGAATGACATGACCGATCAATCGAAATACTCCAACACATCATCACCTTTGTCATATATTCCACCATACATCCAATACGATGAACTTTCAAGATGCCTTGGTGGTGAAATGGTAGACACGCGAGACTCAAAATCTCGTGCTACAGAGCGTGGAGGTTCGAGTCCTCTTCAAGGCAAATTCATGGAGAATGCTCGTTCAATGAGCAAGCAGCGGATCACGCTTGGTAATCTTCTCTTATTTTAAGTTATTATTCAGTTAAACCAATGATTAGTTCTTGGAGCAGATAGCAACCATTTCAGACATGCGTATTTTTGATTTTCATATGTTACATCTTTCATGGAAATTTTTGGATGTAGTGATCAATAAGAATAACAAAGGCTCTAGTTGTTCGCTGTTCAAGAATTCTTGTTTAGGCAGTGAATCCATACATAGTGTTTTGATCGAATTTCAATTCTTCCATGTTTCATCAACAGTAGCATATTGTTCCATGGAACATAGGTCCAAAATATGGAATAAACAAGTTTTTTCACGACTCTAACCCCCACCCACTGAATCCCTCTTTCATGACCACATTTCTTTCCGGCTAAGGAATGGAAATCTTTCTACTGTTACATGATGAATCCAATTTTAATTTCATCCGGGAAAAGCCATCTTTTTCTCAACAATGTCTTTGTCATTTGATCCAATAGCGCTCCGTTAGATAGGAACAGATTTGATAAATACGGAAAACTCTCGAATGGAGTTGTATTCAAACGGAAAGATCCATTTGATAATGAACGATTGGTTCTAAGCAATCTCTGGCGATTGATCAGCAATTCGAAGAGATTTTCTTGCGTATTCTTGATAAACCAGCGTTTATATATAGATGTAGGAGGATCTGTTTGGGAAGTAAGAAGTCCCTTTGACATCTCTTCATCTGCAAAGAATTCTCGATGTGAAAACACAGAGACAAAGGTCGGATCTTTGAATAGGAAAAAGAGTGGATCTGCGGGGAAGGGGCTGATTCGAAAAAACCCTTGTTCTTTGGAAGCTCTATCTCGTGTCTGGTAATGCATGGTTCCACTCTGCAAGAACTCCAAATCATTCTCTGGAAGCTCATCCTCTTCTTCATAAATGATCCGCTTGCCCCGAAATGTGGCCCCATCATAGTGAAATCCCAATGAATTGGGTTCGATACAATCCAATAGAAAGCCCCCAGGGTGCCATATTCTAGGAGCCCAAAAAATTTGATTGCATAAATCCTCCTCTATTATCTGTTGTGGGTCGAGGGCTCCTTCCCCTTCTTCAAACTCCGATTCGTATTTTTCATAGAGAAATCTCTGATCAACGATAGAACAAGATCCATTTTGCATATCGAAGGGATTCCTCAGTTCGGGCCGAAGCAATGTAACTCCTCGATCATTATCAAACGTACTGTAATCTTTTTCTGTCCGTGAGGATCCCGTCAGAGCGCCTTCTACTTCTAATAATAGGCCATGAACTAGATCAGAATCATTCTCAACGAGTCCATAAGAAGTTATCCCATTTATTTCATCGGGTCCGGGTAGAGACCAAAGATCTTGAGCGACCCATCCGGCAGAACAACTCAAAAGATAAAGAAGTATCGTAAATTTCTTCATGCTCGTTCCAAGTTCGAAGTAAAATTTGTACAAATAAGAACCCCCTTCGTGACATGATTTCTTCATATACATATAGATAGAAGATATTTGAATGGGGCAATGACTTAGAAGTACATTTTGTGCAACAGCCCTTCCTATCTGATAGAAAAGGATTCCATGATCCTGAACCGATCTGACCTGGGATCGCAAATACCAAGTTTGCCTATGAAGAGCGGATCTCATTGTATTACAGTCTATAATTGATTTCTTCTGTGTAATACGAATCGATAGGGCCTCATTGGTAAGTGCTACAAGATCTAGTGCATTGGAACCCATGGTGATGGACCCAAATCCATTTGTATGGAACATTTGATTTTCAAAGTCAAACCCCCTAGTATATGTTAGAGTGAAAAAGTGCTTTCGTTGTTGTGGAATAAGAAGCCTTCGTATCTTAATGAATGTATTTAAATGATTCGGAGCTATTAGAGCGGGATCCACTTTTTGGGGTTTATGAGTCGAAGCAATAACGACATTGTTTCTAGTCAAACTTCTTTCAAAATCCCTGGAGAGAAAGTTCACTAATAGACCGAGGGATAAGGAATTCGACTCATTCACATCCAGATCATGAATGTTTGGAATCCATATTATGCAAGGAGACATTGCTTTTGCTAATTCGAATTGAAGGGTGATATAAAATCGATCTATTTCCGGCATCATATCCATAGTTAGCGCATTCATCATAGTAAGCAGATCCAGCTTCGTCTCAAGATCCATATCGTCATCACTCTCCATATCGTCATCACTCTCCATATCGTCATCACTCTCATCCATAAGAAAACCATTTTTGTTATCCAGGAACTTGTTCAGAAATACCGTAAGAAAAGGAACATAGGAGTTTGTAGCTAGGTATTTGACCCAATAGGATCGTCCAGTTCCTATAGAACCTATCACTAATATACCCCTAGAGGGGGATGATAGGGCTGCTAAGCGGAGCGAAAAGGGTTTTTCATGAGATGGGAAATGAAAACGATTAGCCCCACATGAGGTTTGTGAATAAGTGATTGTCTGATAATGAGCAAGGAATATCCGTCTTTCTGCTAAACAGGATGTATGGAACTCATAATTCATGAGATACTTATTATGAATGTCAACTAAGTATCGTAAGTAAATTGCTCCCGGTTGTTCAATGATTTGATAACCAGAGTCATTCTTTGATAAATGATCACGATGAGTCAGACTCCATAGAATTTGATCAATCCTTTTTTCTATCGTTAAGGTGGAGAACTGAACCAATAATTCTCTTTCTTCATCATCCATCGCATCACTGTTCGCGAGCCAGGATTCTATTTTATCATCCATCCAATCACCGTTCAAGTTTTTTTTTCTTATCAATGAATAGAGATCTTTACTTGTATGACTTAGATCTCTCGTATTTCTCGAAAAAGCGATTCGATGGATGGGATTTGGTATGATGATACTTATGATGAGATCGATGATATCGATGAGATGGATATTCCAATCTTTCTTAGAGCGTATTGATTTTACCCCATAAGCGGGACCACCCAAAAACATGTTGCCGACGGAATAACACCGTATTCTTTCTTTTAAAGAATCTCCTAATTGTTCCAGAACAACTAGAACGATTTTTTTGAACCTGAAAGAATTCAGTTCAGATGTAGGATACCTATCCAGAAGTTTTCGCAACTCCATCATCAATGATGGAATCATCAAAGATTTGACCTTTTCGAACTCTGTCTGTAACTCAGAGGCTCGGGAAACAAAGAGAAGATGTGTACGAACGAGATATCCAGCAACAAAAAGAAGGATAAGGATGGAATAGAGGAACTCCCGAACATTTGGCGATCTCAGATATGTCGATATCGATGACTCATTCTTTCGATGAATCATTTCTTCGGACAGAAGATTATGTAAACACTGACTCGAAATCTCACTTATCAGATTCCGTTGTGGAAGACACAATTTTTTCTGAAGAATCATTCGCCATGATATATCTGATCCATGAATCATATCATGAAAAATGGATACAAATTGTTGACTGCTACTTCGTATTGGCAATAGGTCTGAAAAAGGATCTAAAAATATCAAATATAGATATTTGTACCCTGTCGAAGTAAGGAACCACGGCATATATGTTTGGAATAGATTCCATTTTGAGAGAGTTGAAAAAGCACTTTCCCGTGGAAAGGTTCTATCCTTCTGCCCTTTCTCAACGCATTTATTGAAACAAAGACTCTGTTTTTTCCTCTTTTCGGATGGTACATCTTTCTCAGAACGTTGACTGGGAATCAAACTCATGTTTGAATTGAAATGGAGATACGGATGCAAGTGAATCCCTTCTGAATAATCATCAGATAGATTCATATCTGAAAAAGGTTGACAAGAAGTGATTTCAAAATGGACGACTCTTGGTCCATCTTTTAGAGGTGTTCCAGAAATGTCTGCAATCGAGTCAATAGCTCTACGAGCGAATGGATCGGTACGAGGAAAATGGAAAGATTTGCACAATCTATTCGTTTCGTCACCACTTTTTGGAAAATCGTTAGGTATGAATATGTATGATACCTGTGACTCGATTGGTGAAATAGTCTCTCTCTCCAAAAAAGCATGTTTTTTACCGACGCACAAAGAAAATGTTTGATTGTGAATGAACAGGATATAGAGGAATTGTCCATACGTAAAATCATCATTATTGATACGGGCCCTTCTTTCCACATAAAAAGGGAATCTTTTTTTACAACAATAGAAGCAGAAGTTATGTTGATTCATCAAGAATCGGAGTCGATTTGCTTTATAAAAAGAAGATATCAATGAACTTCTATGAAATGGTTTCGCGGGATTCAGCCAATTGTCTTGATCGTGGTATATCATTGAGAAGAAATAGGAATCCGTGTTTTCAAAGGATTGACTGCGATTCTTTCGAGTATGGAATAATGATGAGTCAATCATCAACTTTGGTATCTTATTGAACAAAAAAGGTGATATTCTTCCTCCATGGATCAATTTTTGGGAAGTATCATGATCATCCATGAAGGGTTTCAATTGTTTCAAATGAACGATTTGAAGACCTATTGATTCTAACAACGGATTGCAGAGTTCATTCGGACCTTTTTCATAGATGTGGATCTCGGACCTATGAATGGGGATACTCCCAAAACTCACAAAGAAAAAAGGAAGTGAGTTAGACAAGAGAATCCACTTGGACAAAAGAAGTGACTTGGACAAATATTTTTTGTCGATAACCCCACCACCATCCATCGAATATCGTATACGTAAGCGATCGAACACTACTATCCAACGGCTCTTCTGCTCGGAAACGAAATGTTCCTGGAATTGATTGCTCCCATTGGACCATTTGTATCTATATGCATTAGGATCCCGATTCATGGATCTCTCGATTCGATAAATAAAAAAAAGAGGATCGAACCATTTCTTTTGACTCTTTTTCAAATTCGATAAATGTTGGTTGATCGTATATTTCATTATAGATCTATGATTCAGAGTCTCATTTCCTATTGGATCCCTTTGAATTCCATATTCGAAGTAGCGATCGGATATTAAAAAGAATCGATTCCATAAATTTCTTATATACCCTTCGGTGCTATTATAGATTTGAATCATCAGATTTCGGATCAAGATATATGGATTGACTGTCTCCATTATGTTGTTGCTAGCAAATACCACTCTTTTTGGTTTTGGATCTTCCAAATTCCCGCTGGAGATCCTGACCCATTTTTTTCTGATCCTTCGATCAAAAGATTCATTCTCTTCATAAAAAAGAATAGGAAGTATCACCCATAAAGATTTATTTTTTGATTCATCCCTGTAGAATACCTCATTCAAGAATTTTTGATCCAATCCGTAGGAATAAATCGAAAAGGCAAATCCCTTATGATACACTAGATCCGGCTCGGTTATTGATAGAGTGAATAGATCTGCCATTTTAAATATCTCTTCTGATTCAAAATCATGGCGGTACGTGTATCCCCCCCTGTTCCGGTCATGAAATAGATGAAATAAATCCAAAAATGGATTGTTGTTCAAGAATGAAATCTGATCACTTTCCATATCCGGTTCATCCTTCGGAACCATATCACATCCCGGATCTGATGAAATAGGATGCATTGAGACGGTATTTTGGTTATACGTAATGATCTTGATACTCATTTCTTTATTTTCCGATCGCCTGGAAGGGAGAAAAGAAACATCTTGTTGTTTCTTCAACAATTGAAGATCTCTAGTGGACCTCTCAGTAGGATTCGAACCCAGATGAAGTTCTGACCATCTGTCAGAGAAAAAAGAACGAATGGATCTTGTAGGATTCCCAATACATTCTTCGATTTCTTTCGGAAGCAGATGAAAATGCATCTGCTGCTTCTCACGTTCCGTGGTGAATAGCCGGGACATGGAGGAAAATCCAGAAAGGCATTTCGGGAATCGGTCTGATTCTATCTCTGTTCGTTCCGTTTTCAGAAAGGAAGGATCCCAAAGAATCGATCTTTCTTTTAGTTGTTGAATCTCTCTTTGATTGATCAATGTGTGATATTCCGACAAATCCTCATGACTCATGATTGAATCCAAAAAATGATCTCTGGATTCAGAAGATCCTTTCCATTGGCTAGATCTTGTGGAATCACATGGAATATTGGACAATACATTCCGTACCTTGCTAAAAAACCGATCCTTATTTACCAACCCATTGTCTAACCATCGATTCTCTCTCGATACGTTCCTCAACAAATCCGATTCATGCGGATTATTCCCCCAACTAACGAAGAGATCTTGACGGAATTGCCAAATATAAAATTGAACACAATTTTGCAAAGAAATCGCCCACTTTTTTCTCGAGAAGAGATGGGATAAAACATGCTCCATATCATTGGATGGAATAGTGGACCCAGCTCCTTGTTGTTTGAAGAAACCCTCCTCAATGGGTATTTGTTCAATAAAAGCATACATTAGATAACAAATCCAGTCTATCACTAAAGTTTCCAATCGCTGTCCCGAATTCAAGTGGATAATGTTTCGCCTCTTCCTCAGAGAAAGACGATCCATAAATTCCCAATCATGGTCCTTGCGGATCGGATCATCCATATTATAATATACAAAAAGAAACTCCAGATATTTATCTTTTTTCTCTTTGAATGAGATCTCAATTCCAGCGACGGTTTCATGATTTGAAATCTTACTACTGGTATTCTCCCTAT